ATCGGATTAACCAACCAAAGTTAGCTTCCGTCATTATGTATTGAACAGAAGCAAAAGCCTCCGTAACGGTCGGACGGTAGTAAAAAGTCATAGCAAACCCTGTAGCGACTTGTACTAAAAAACAAGTAAGCGTAATTCCTCCTAGACAATAAAATATGTTGACATGAGGAGGAACGTATTTACTAGTTATATCATCTGCAATCGCCTGAATCTCGAGACGCTCTTCGAACCAATCGTAGACTTTATTGAGATAGGTAAACCAAGGGGACTCCCCCTCTGAGAACCGTATATGAGAATTTCATCTCGTACAGCTCAAACAAAAAAACCAAAAAACAGGTTAAAAGAGGTATGGAATAGAAAATTGGAAACTTCTTAATCTTTTGATTCAATTTTCGCTAAAAATACGAAAGAGTAAAAACAAGAAAGCTCTTTTTTTTTTGTTATAATTAGAATGTCAAAAAATCAAGTAGGCTCACTTGTCTTTCTGTTGATCGTTCCAGGCCTCTTGAATCTTCTATTTCCCTATTTTTTTCTTTCATCTGTTATTTTAATTTGTATGTAATGTAGCTTTACTTTTGTTTTCTTTATTATTGATAGGAATTTTCTTGTTAAGACCCTAGGAATCAATTGAAACCTTAAATTAATACTAGAACCACGATGATTCAATAAAACCTTCAAGCTAAGTCAAGGATTCCCTGAGTAAGAACCATTGGATCATCATTTATTCAACGAGTGGAATCGATATAATGACTAAAACTAGAAAGAAAAGTTTGTTCTTTGAGCAAAATCAAAGCAGAAACGGGAATTTGAAAGAAGAAAACTCTTTCAATTGAAAACTTTTTTCTTTGGAAAAATTTGAGGAATCCGGCCACGAGGTCTGAATATTAAGTATGAATCATAGTTCAAATACTTCGTGATATATTTCATATATTCCGTGCTCCAGATACTAGAATGCATATCCGACGGGGTAAAACCGTCTCTATCAAGACGACAGACCCACTTTCTGTACTCTCAATAGGATCAATTATAACAAGTCACACACTCATATTCCGGAAATACAGAAACACAAAAATTTCGCGGTCGAACTACCAAAAAAGAATAAGCTAAAATAAAAAGCCGAGGCCTAAATGCATCGTTTTTTGTATTTTTATTTAAAAGCTAGAGTTCTTATAAATCTAATTCAGTGAAATTCCGTCCAGTAAAACGGAAGAATTATAAATCTCCAAAATAATAGATAGGAATACCGCAAATAGAGCCATTGCGACACCCATCAAAGGAGTAGTTCCCCATCCAGGAGCTACTTTACCATATTCCGAATTCAATGGTTTCAATAAAGCCCCTACAGACGTCCGTCTTGGACCAGATCTAGAACTACCCTCAACAGTTTGTGCAGCCATAAATCCTATTTTGTATTCATTGAGATCTGTTGACTTTGTATACCATTCCGTTGTAAATAAACAATCTTATCATAGATCCATTGTGGTCTTGAAATTATATAATAATGGAAACAGCAACCCTAGTCGCCATCTCTATATCTGGATTACTTGTAAGTTTTACTGGGTACGCCTTATATACTGCTTTTGGGCAACCCTCTCAACAACTAAGAGACCCGTTCGAAGAGCACGGGGACTAGTTGAAGTAATGAGCCTCCAAATGTTGGGAGGCTCATTACTTCAATTCAGATAATGAAAAATCATTTCATTTTTTAGTTGGAACTTTAGGCGGTTCGCGAAAAAAGATAGCGAAAAAAATGATCCCTAGAGTCGAGACTAAGAGGAATGTATAAACCAATGCTTCCATAAATGTGATCGCGGTTTACAATTATAGCTTCCATACCTGTTTATTGGGGATCATCTCCCCGATTAAAGAAAAAAAAATCAAAGAAAAGGAGAAAGGGCGGAGATTTAAATCCAGACTTTTTCAGTATCCTATGTAAAATCACAAAGAGAAAATAGAAGTGAGAAGCGAAAAATAACAGAGCAATGCTGCATCAGACTACTTGTCTTCTTGTAGTTGGATCTCCAAGTTTTTGGAATGCTCCAAATTCCACTTGAGCATCCAAATCTGGGTCAATACCAGCAAAAACATCTCTGAATAAGGTTCTAGCACCATGCCAAATGTGCCCGAAGAAGAAGAGCAGAGCAAAGGAAGCATGTCCAAAAGTAAACCAACCTCTTGGACTGCTACGAAAAACACCATCGGATTTCAAAGTAGCACGATCTAATTCAAAAATTTCACCCAATTGGGCACGTCTAGCATATTTTTTCACAGTCGCAGGATCACTATAACTCACTCCGTTCAGTTCGCCACCATAGAACTCAACGGTTACGCCTACTTGTTCGACACTATACTTCGATTCTGCCCTTCTAAAGGGAACATCGGCTCTAACAATTCCATCTCCGTCTACCAAAACAACTGGAAATGTTTCAAAAAAAGTAGGCATGCGACGTACAAAAAGTTCACGCCCTTCTTTATCTCTAAAGACAGGATGTCCTAACCACCCGACAGCTATTCCATCTCCGTTATCCATTGAACCCGCTCTGAATAATCCCCCTTTCGCTGGATTATTTCCGATGTAATCATAAAAAGTTAATTTTTCAGGAATTTTAGACCAAGCCTCTGATAAACTTTGATTTTCGGCTAGTCCAGCGCTAACTCTTCGATATATTTCTTGCTGAAAGTATCCCTGATCCCATTGATAACGGGTGGGACCAAATAATTCGATAGGAGTAGTTGCTGAACCATACCACATAGTTCCAGCAACAACAAAAGCTGCAAAAAAGACAGCAGCGATACTGCTGGAAAGAACGGTTTCAATATTGCCCATACGTAATCCTTTATATAGACGTTGGGGCGGGCGGACACTAAGATGGAATAAGCCTGCTAATATGCCCAATGTCCCTGCTGCAATATGATGAGAGGCTATTCCTCCTGGAACAAAGGGATCAAAACCTTCCACACCCCACGCGGGATTTACAGATTGTACCTTTCCAGTTAGTCCATATGGGTCGGACACCCATATTCCAGGACCATACAATCCTGTTACATGAAATGCGCCAAAGCCAAAGCAAGCCACTCCTGAGAGAAATAAATGAATTCCAAAGATCTTAGGCAAATCCAAAGAAGGTTTTCCTGTGCGTTCATCACCAAATATTTCTAGATCCCAATACACCCAATGCCAGATAGCTGCCAAGAAGCACAAGCCAGAGAACACAATATGCGCCCCGGCTACACCTTCGTAACTCCAAACCCCCGGATTCGTTATCGTCCCTCCTGTAATACTCCAACCGCCCCATGAATTGGTTATTCCTAAACGAGTCATGAAGGGTATAACGAACATACCTTGTCTCCACATTGGATCGAGAACAGGGTCGGAGGGATCAAAAACTGCTAATTCATATAGAGCCATTGAACCGGCCCAACCAGCAACCAGAGCTGTATGCATTATATGAACAGAAAGCAAACGACCGGGATCATTCAATACGACAGTATGAACACGATACCAAGGCAAACCCATGGTAATACCCCTTTATCAACAAAAAATAGACACTATGTAACTTTATTGCATTGAAAAAACTATGCTATGGACCCCCCTTTTTTTTTCAGTGGATTATCTCGGAAAAAGGGTTACTATTTGTTCTATTCTTTTAGTAAAAATGGAACAATTTGGTTCATAGGAAAAAAGAGAAGCAGATCTATTCTATACTCGATAAGTACCAATACGCAATGGGGGTTTATTCCCTTTTCGAAGAGCGCATGCATCCATATTTAGTCATCATTCAAAGTACCTATTCGTAAAAATTTTCTTTGTTTTCCTTTATTTTATGAACTTATTCTATCTATGTAGAAAATATGACGATAAAGCTAATATTATTAAAATAATAAAACCATTATTACGATTACGTTTCCACATCAAAGTGAAATAGAGTACTTAATTCTTTTTTCTTTCAGTTTATGCCTATTGGTGTTCCAAAAGTTCCTTTTCGAACTCCCGGAGAGCGAAATCCAACTTGGATTGACATATAGTGCGCCCTGTCAGATATATTGGGTCATATGGGATTTCCCCATTCTCTCCCCCGATCGAGATATCCTCTCTTTCGCCCCCAAAAAAAGCGATTGAATCATCAAAAATTTGTAACGTGAAGTGCAATGAAATGCAATTAGATCCGTTTTGTGAAGAGGTATCCAGATTAATATTAGCAATTCAAATAATTTATGGTCGACTTGGCTGGACCAATAAAATTAAGTATCCAGGCTCCGTTTAGAAAAACCCAATTGGTAATATATCTATTATTAGGACTTATAGATATCATAAACAATCCTATTTAGAAAGAAATTATTAAATAGCACTGATCCCAAACAGTTAATCAATCGAATAATAAATATAATGGATACGTCGAATATTTGGCGGAAGACATAAAAGAAATGAATTGCAAAATTGAGAAAAAATGAAAAAAAAAACAAAGACGTGGTATTGGGGTCATTTGTCCTATATGTGCAAATCAAAATCGGGCAGATCCTTACTCGGAGTAGAGCAGAAACCTAAAAAAATGGAAGAAGCCCATTCAGGAACAAGAAAATGGCATCGTGATTTTTGGATTGGATCTCGATGAAAAAATACATCAATGAAAAGTTAGTGCGATAAAACTTTTTTTCTATTCTAATATTATAGGAAAACCGGCCAAACGCATCGTTCTTCAAAAATGAAAGAGAAGCCCCTTCCTTCATTAGAAGGAGTCCGCTATAAAAAAAGAAAGAGGGCTGGAAGCTACACATTGATTTTTTTTTTCGCAAGTTTTAGTTTTGTTGAACCGTATGCATCAAAAGGTGCCCGTACGGCTCCTAAGGGATACAATTTTATCCGAATCAACCGACTTTATCGAGAAAGATTAATTTTTTTAGGCCAAGCGATTGATAGCAATGTTTCGAATCAACTTATTGGTCTTTTTGTATATCTCAGTTCGGAGAGTGATACCAAGGATCTGTATTTGCTTATAAACTCTCCCGGCGGATGGGTAATACCTGGAATAGCCATTTATGATACTATGCAATTTGTGCGACCAGATATACAGACAATATGCATGGGATTGGCCGCCTCAATGGGGTCTTTTATCCTGGTCGGAGGAGCAATTACCAAACGTCTAGCATTCCCTCACGCTTGGCGCCAATGGGTTTTTTATTTAAGAGAAAAAAGAAGACTATGCCTTCGCCATATGAATTATTAATATTAAGTAATATTAGCATGGCACTTCGAATTTGATATGCAAATTTTTTATTGTTTTTCAAAATATTAGATTATGTATCGAAAGAGTAGTATGAGATAAAGGAAGGGTATTTTCGATTTTATCTTACCTATCGTAGGTCGATTTCAGCGTCACAAACTTTTTTCACACCGGCAGGTTATTAACAACATTTATGTTATGAAAGAGTACGAAAATAAAAAAAAAAAAGAAACTTTGGGATTGCTGAATCACAGACAAAATAAATATATTAAAGCAACGGGGCCATCATAGTATTTTTGAACTCCTCCGAAAAAAAAAAGAAGGGTGGTAATTGGATCATTTACCGATCTGGGTATAATGGATCCCACATTTTCTCTTTCTTCGATGAAAGGTAAAAAAATTCCATTGTGGAGCCGTATGCAATGTGAAAAAAATGCCCGTACGGTTTTCTATCTTTTTCTTATTTTATTCTTTATCTCTTCGCCTTGCCTCCTCGTGCGAGATACAGGAACCTTTGATTGTGTTATATTATATGATCAGGGTAATGATCCATCAACCTGCTGCCGGTTTTTATGAGGCACAAACGTCCGAACTTATCCTGGAAGCGGAAGAACTACTGAAACTGCGCGAAATCCTTACAAGGGTTTATGTACAAAGAACAGGCAAGCCCTTATGGGCTGTATCCGAAGACATGGAAAGGGATACTTTTATGTCAGCAACAGAAGCCCAAACTCATGGAATTGTTGATTTTGTAGCGGTTGGATAAAAAATAGCAGTGATTTCGTGAAAATATACGATTTAAGATTTGATCTTCTTACTTCTGAATTACTTAATTAAGGGTTTAATATTCTATTAATATATTGAAATCGAATAAATTCATAATCATCCGGTTAGGATCAATCTAAACCAGCCCATAATGTATAATTCAGCATGCCAACTATTAAACAACTTATTAGAAACCCAAGACAGCCAGTCAGAAACGTCACGAAATCCCCCGCTCTTGGGGGATGCCCTCAGCGTCGAGGAACATGTACGAGGGTGTATGTGCGACTCGTTTAAATCATGGGCTGAGACAAAACAAAAGAAAAAACAATTTTTCCAGTATCAATGATCAGTACCGGTGAATCGGATAGAATGGAAGAACTCCATTCACTATCTAAAAAAGATGGATCTATCATATCTTTCTATTGTGTATGAAATTTATGGTTTCAATTGGTGCAAATTAAATCACCTGAATTTTCAATTTAAGATGAGAAAGAATTCCCCATTGGTAACAAATAGTTACCCATTAAGCGGGGGAAATCCTATTTAAAAAAGTAGAAATATTATGTTTAGAAGAACGGACTCACAAGGTCAGCTACCCACCCAATCTTCATAATTAAATACCGTTACTGTATAAGGTATATCTCATTATGAAAGACAAATTACTGGAAAATTCATGGGTAGAGCCAAAGAGTGGTAACTGTACAAGTTACCAATAAAATGAAGGAAAGGGCTCCGGTGTATAGAGAAGACCTCACCGTTTAAGAAGTAACCATAGAGACGATGGAACCCACAATTTCTTTAGCTATTTCTATTTTTATTTTTCCAATGCCTAGAAAAAAGGAAAAAAGCGTGGTAGGGAAGGTTATAGTAGCAAAAGCCATTGGAATTTTTATTTTATAAATTGGAAGAATCCGTTTTGTTATTAATAGACTAGGAAGGGGGAAAAGAATAACTGAAAGAAAGGAAATCAATTAGTTATTCATTAAAGTTTCATTTACTCAATGACCAGAATTAGACGAGGATATATAGCTCGGAGACGTAGAACAAAAATGCGTTTATTTGCATCAAGTTTTCGCGGAGCTCATTCAAGACTTACTCGAACAATTATTCAACAGAAAATAAGAGCTTTGGTTTCGGCGCATCGTGATAGAGATAGGAAAAAAAGGGATTTTCGTCGTTTGTGGATCACTCGAATAAATGCAGTAATTCGCGGGGCGGGGGCATCCTATATTTATAGTAGATTAATACACAATCTGTATAAGGGGCAGTTGCTTCTTAATCGTAAAATCCTTGCACAAATAGCTATATCAAATAGGAATTGTCTTTATATGATTTCCAACGAGATCATAAAATAAGGGGATTGGAAGGAATCCGCCAAACTCTTTGAAATGGAATTCTCTGGAGAATGAACTCCGGGAAGGTAGAGTAGAAATTAGTATGATAAAATCTGATAATATGATAAAGTCGTCAAAATGAGCGAACACGCCCGATAAAAAAAATTATTCCTCTTACCCGATTCTTTTTTTTCTTACGACACGAATGATTCTCGGATTTTTTGAACAAAACGTCCATCTGTTTTTGAGTTCGGATTAGAATTTTGATTCAATTGAAAAGTAAGCCTATTTTTTTCTGTTCCTAAAACCAGGAGTTCTGGTGGTTGACTCCCTTCTTTCAAATTGTTTCTCATTATTAAGAAAAGGTAACGAAGATAAAATACGAGCTTGTTTTATAGCAATAGTAATTAATCGTTGTTCTTTTAAGGTTAATCTATTCACCCGTCTAGATAATATTTTTCCTTGTTCACTAATAAATCGACTAATTAAACTCATGTTTCTATAATCAATTCGATCCCCCGATTGGATCGGGGGCAAACGCCTACGAAAAGATCGCTTGGATTTAAGAAAGAGTCGCTTGGATTTATCCATAATTTGTTTATTCCTTATCCCTAAAATACTATTTCGATCAAATCAAAAAAAATTATAGAAGAAATTCATAGGATTGGGTTTGTCTATATTTATTTAGTTGTTTTTATTTCAATATATGAAATAATAGAAATATATATCTAAATTTTTTTCATGTTCCTTGAAAGGGTGACACCCAAGCACTCGGTTCGATCTATATCTATTTCTTTATCTCCCCATGAATTGTATGTTTGAAACAATACGGACAGAATTTTCTCAATTCCAATCGACTAGGTGTATTGTGTCGATTCTTTTGAGTAATATATCTGGAAATACCCGTTGATTCCTTATTAAGACCGTTTCGAACACAACCGGTACATTCCAAAATAACCCTTACTCGAACGTCTTTACCCTTGGCCATGAACCTCCTTTGGGTTTTTGATTCACCCAACGTTTCTATTTCCCGATCCGACGCAAATAAGAAGAAAGGAAAAGGGACGAAAAAATAGAAGTGGCTAACAACTCAAAATCCAATTATGAAATAAAGATTTTGTTGCAATTAATATAGTAAATAATAAGTAATACAACAATTTCGAAAGCGATTTCTAATCGCAGTACAGTATTTCATTTAAGTATCTTGTATTGCATGATACTCTTATTCTAGTCACATTTCCCTTTTGTTTTCTTTTAACTCTATTATTAATTTGATTCTTAAATTGGATTCTTAATTTAATTGGAGCCTTAACCCGAATTTAACTGAGGTTGAATCCACTTTTTTCTTTCTCTTTACCCCCGTATTCAATCTATCTAATTCGAAAAAAAAAAAGACGGGAAAGAGAGATTAGTCACAAATATTTGACTCTATCTCTAATCTTCTTCACCCCTTTCCATATCAATAACTAGAATGAAAAAAAAGGAAATGTCAACGCATCTGGGAAGAAACGATTGATTTCTATCAATAAACCTGCTAAAGACCCGAACCAGAGAGTACTTAGTACCGGTGCCACGGAAAGATATGTTTTAAAATCTCGCATTGAGAATCCTCCTTCTTTTTTTTATATTCCATATTGTAATACATTATGGTAAGAGATGTATATATATTTAAAGACCACTTGTATTTGTGTGTGGAATCCCCAATTCAACTTGACATGCGCAATGATTCGGTAGAGAATATTTTCTTTTTCTTAAAGCAAAAAAACAGGTCCCTTTGCGCCTGAGAATTCCCGAGAAAAATATTAATTTATTATTATATGTTATATGATATGAGACCAAGAGGAAGAAATAGCAAGATCCATTTTGCATAGAAAGGAAGGAAATGGAAATAAAATAAGGATGTGGAAAACAAGACCGGGATTTTCTACAATGATACTGTAGACCAGTTGAAAGGGATGTAGCGCAGCTTGGTAGCGCGTTTGTTTTGGGTACAAAATGTCACGGGTTCAAATCCTGTCATCCCTACCTATTATTGCTCCTCGAAGCAGTAACCTGAGATACATTTTAGAGCGATTCAATTTCGACATACATAATACATAATTTTCAATTTTATGATAGTATACATATGCAAGAAGTATTTATTGGGGTTGAAATTTTTTTGGGGGTTCTATACTATATAAAAAAAGAATCCCCTTCTTTACAGTCTTTTCCGTTGTGGTAAGAAAGCGCTCTTAGTTCAGTTCGGTAGAACGTGGGTCTCCAAAACCCAATGTCGTAGGTTCAAATCCTACAGAGCGTGATTCTGCTCTTGTCTTGTTAGATCGAAAATTCCACTGAACTGAAATACAGCAATCTGAATTTGACCTTTGACCCCCCCAAAAAAATGAAATTAAAGAAAGGAGGAGGTCAGTTAAAAAAAGAGATGTGAATTAATATTAATCAAAGGTCCAACTGATCACCACGCCTGTATTGTAAATATGCGGTTACGAATAATCCAGCCAAAGTAATAGGAATTAGACCTAAGACAATTCCAAATAGAAAAACTTCAATCATTTCAATTTAATTTATTTGAAAAGGGAAAAGGGGAGGTAATATCTATCCCGAAATATTACTATTAATTCGTATTGCTTAGGAATCTAAATTCCCAATAATTGGGAATTAACACGGTAAGGAACTACA